GTTAATGTAGCTTAACATAAAGCAAAGCACTGAAAATGCTTAGATGGATTGTTTAAATCCCATAAACATAAAGGTTTGGTCCTGGCCTTATAATTAGTTGGAGGTAAGATTACACATGCAAATCTCCATAAACCGGTGTAAAATCCCTTAAACATTTATCTTAAAATTTAAGGAGAGGGTATCAAGCACATAAAATAGCTCAAGACACCTTGCCTAGCCACACCCCCACGGGACTCAGCAGTGATAAATATTAAGCAATAAACGAAAGTTTGACTAAGCTATACCTCTTAGGGTTGGTAAATTTCGTGCCAGCCACCGCGGTCATACGATTAACCCAAACTAATTATTCTCGGCGTAAAACGTGTTAACTATAAATAAAACAATAGAATAAAAATCCAACTTATATGTGAAAATTCATTGTTAGGACCTAAATCCAATAACGAAAGTAATTCTAACTATTATTATAACACACGATAGCTAAGATCCAAACTGGGATTAGATACCCCACTATGCTTAGCCCTAAACCTAAATAATTTAACCCACAAAAATATTTGCCAGAGAACTACTAGCCACAGCTTAAAACTCAAAGGACTTGGCGGTACTTTATATCCATCTAGAGGAGCCTGTTCTATAATCGATAAACCCCGCTATACCTCACCTCCTCTTGCTAATTCAGCCTATATACCGCCATCTTCAGCAAACCCTAAAAAGGCATAAAAGTAAGCACAAGGACAAACATAAAAACGTTAGGTCAAGGTGTAGCCAATGAGGAGGGAAGAAATGGGCTACATTTTCTTGCCCGAGAACATTACGAAACCCTTTATGAAACTAAAGGACAAAGGAGGATTTAGTAGTAAATTAAGAATAGAGAGCTTAATTGAATAGCGCAATGAAGTACGCACACACCGCCCGTCACCCTCCTCAAATTAAATTAACAAAAAATCATAAATAATAAGACTAAAAAATTTATGAGAGGAGATAAGTCGTAACAAGGTAAGCATACTGGAAAGTGTGCTTGGAATAATCACAGTGTAGCTTAATACTAAAGCATCTGGCCTACACCCAGAAGAATTCATAAAAATGAACACTTTGAACTAATTCTAGCCCTAAAAACAACAAACATAACTAAACAACAAAATAAATTAAAACATTTAGTAAACAAAAAGTATTGGAGAAAGAAATTTACCTTTTAGGAGCCATAGAGACAGTACCGCAAGGGAAAGATGAAAGACAAAAATCAAAGTAATGATAAGCAAAGATAAAACCTTGTACCTTTTGCATAATGAATTAACTAGAAAAAACTTAGCCAAAAGAATTTAAGCTAAGAACCCCGAAACCAAACGAGCTACCTAAAAACAATTTTATGAATTAACCCGTCTATGTAGCAGAATAGTGGGAAGATTTTTAGGTAGAGGTGAAAAGCCTAACGAGCTTGGTGATAGCTGGTTACCCAAAAAAAGAACTTTAGTTCAACTTTAAATTTACTACATGAATAAATCAATCAAAAAATGTAAATTTAAAATATAGCCTAAAGAGGGACAGCTCTTTAGGAAAAGGAAAAACCTTAAATAGTGAATAAACACCTTAACTTTAATCATTGTAGGCCCAGAAGCAGCCACCAATAAAGAAAGCGTTCAAGCTCAACATAAAAAAAAATCTTAATTCCATAAATATCAATAACTTCCTATCCTACAAATTGGGTCAATCTATTACCCTATAGATGAGATACTGTTAATATGAGTAACAAGAATAATATTCTCCTGGCATAAGTGTATGACAACTCGGATAACCATTGTCAATTATCGAATCATAGGCACGAACCCACCAATAAAACTGCCTAACACTAATTCGTTAGCCCGACACAGGTATGCCATAAGGAAAGATTAAAAGAAGTAAAAGGAACTCGGCAAACACGAGCCCCGCCTGTTTACCAAAAACATCACCTCTAGCATAAAAAGTATTAGAGGCACTGCCTGCCCAGTGACTTAAGTTAAACGGCCGCGGTATCCTGACCGTGCAAAGGTAGCATAATCACTTGTTCCTTAATTAGGGACTAGAATGAATGGCTAAACGAGGGCTTAACTGTCTCTTACTTCCAATCAGTGAAATTGACCTTCCAGTGAAGAGGCTGGAATACCACAATAAGACGAGAAGACCCTATGGAGCTTCAATTTACTAGTTTAACTTTAATCCCAAAACGACCTAATGGCCCTAAAATTATAAAAATGTAAACTAAAAAATTTCGGTTGGGGTGACCTCGGAGTATAAGAAAACCTCCGAATGATTCTAACTTAGACTAACAAGTCAAAGTAACATCAGTATCTTATTGACCCAATTATTGATCAACGGACCAAGTTACCCTAGGGATAACAGCGCAATCCTATTTAAGAGTCCATATCGACAATAGGGTTTACGACCTCGATGTTGGATCAGGACATCCCAATGGTGCAGAAGCTATTAATGGTTCGTTTGTTCAACGATTAAAGTCCTACGTGATCTGAGTTCAGACCGGAGCAATCCAGGTCGGTTTCTATCTATTTACAATTTCTCCCAGTACGAAAGGACAAGAGAAATGGAGCCCCCTTATTAAAAGTGCTCCCAACCCAATCCATGAAAAAAATCTCAATAAAGTATATATGTACAACAAACAGACCTAGATCAGGTCATTAGGGTGGCAGAGCCAGGTAATTGCGTAAGACTTAAAACCTTGTTCCCAGAGGTTCAAATCCTCTCCCTAATAGTGTATTTTATTAATATCCTAACACTACTACTACCGATCTTAATTGCTATAGCTTTCCTTACCCTAGTAGAACGAAAAATTCTAGGCTATATACAACTACGAAAAGGCCCTAACATCGTAGGACCTTACGGCATCCTACAACCCTTCGCAGACGCTATAAAACTATTCGTAAAAGAGCCTATACGCCCCCTAACCACCTCCATCTCCCTATTCATCATTGCACCTACTTTATCTCTCACATTAGCCTTAAGCCTATGAATCCCCCTACCTATACCTCACCCCCTTATTAACTTAAATCTAAGTATATTATTTATCCTAGCCACATCAAGCCTCTCAGTCTATTCTATTCTATGATCAGGATGGGCATCCAACTCAAAATACTCCCTATTTGGGGCCTTACGAGCTGTTGCCCAAACTATTTCGTATGAAGTCACCATAGCCATTATTCTACTTTCTGTTCTTTTAATAAGCGGCTCATTTTCCCTACAAATACTTATCACCACCCAAGAACATATCTGACTTCTAATTCCAGCCTGACCAATAGCCATAATATGATACATTTCAACTCTAGCAGAAACAAACCGAGCCCCCTTCGACTTAACAGAAGGAGAATCCGAACTAGTCTCAGGCTTCAATGTCGAATATGCAGCAGGCCCATTCGCACTCTTCTTCATAGCTGAATACACCAATATTATCCTAATAAATGCACTATCAACTATCGTATTCCTAGGCCCACTATACTATACTGACCACCCTGAACTCTATTCAATCAATTTCATAGTAGAAACCCTATTTCTATCAACAGTATTCTTATGAATCCGAGCATCCTACCCTCGATTCCGATATGACCAACTCATACACCTTTTATGAAAAAATTTTCTCCCCCTAACACTAGCACTATGCATATGACATATTTCAATGCCAATCTTCTTAGCGGGCATCCCACCCTATACATAGAAATATGTCTGACAAAAGAGTTACTTTGATAGAGTAAAGCATAGAGGTTTAAATCCTCTTATTTCTAGAACAATAGGAATTGAACCTACACCTAAGAATTCAAAATTCTCCGTGCTACCAGTACACCACATTCTACGTAGTAAGGTCAGCTAATTAAGCTATCGGGCCCATACCCCGAAAATGTTGGTTTAAACCCCTCCCGTACTAATCAATCCTATCACTCTAATCATCATCTACTTCACCATCTTCATAGGACCCGTAATCACAATATCTAGCACCAACCTCCTACTAATATGAGTAGGACTAGAACTTAGCCTTCTAGCCATTGTTCCACTCCTAGTTAACAAAAAAAACCCACGATCAACCGAAGCGGCCACCAAATACTTCATTACTCAAGCAACAGCTTCAATAATTATCCTACTCGCAATAGTACTTAACTATAAACAACTAGGTATATGAGAATTTCAACAACAAACAAATAGCATACTACTCAACCTGCTACTAATCTCATTATCCATAAAACTTGGCCTAGCCCCTTTCCACTACTGACTCCCCGAAGTCACCCAAGGAGTCCCAACACACATCGGATTAATCTTACTAACTTGACAAAAAATTGCCCCCTTATCTATTCTATTCCAAACCTACCATCTCCTAAACCCGACCATCACATCAATCCTTGCAATCTCATCAATCTTTATCGGCGCCTGAGGGGGACTAAACCAAACACAAACACGAAAAATTATAGCATATTCATCAATCGCCCATATAGGTTGAATAATAGCAATCCTCCCATACAACCCCAACCTTACGCTTTTTAACCTAATTATCTACATCATTCTTACAATCCCCATATTCATTGCGCTTGTAACAAGCTCATCAACATCAATCAACTCTATCTCACTATTATGGAATAAAACCCCAACAATCCTAATCATAACTTCCCTAATCCTTTTATCCTTAGGAGGCCTCCCACCCCTTACAGGATTCTTACCAAAATGAGTTATCATCTCAGAACTCTTAAAAAATAATGCCCCAACAATATCAACACTTATAGCCATAATAGCATTATTAAACCTATTCTTCTACATACGCCTAATCTATTCCACCTCACTCACCATATTTCCAATTAACAACAACTCTAAAATAATCACCCATCATCCAAACCAAAAACACACCTTTATTATACCTACGCTAACAGTCATTAGCACTCTCACTCTCCCCCTCTCACCCCAACTAATCGCATAGAAGTTTAGGATATACAGTCCAAGAGCCTTCAAAGCCCTTAGAAAACAAGCAAGTTTAACTTCTGATAAGGACTGTAAGACTATACCCTACATCTATTGAATGCAAATCAACTGCTTTAATTAAGCTAAGACCTTACTAGATTGGAAGGATTTAAACCCACGAAAATTTAGTTAACAGCTAAATACCCTACGACTGGCTTCAATCTACTTCTCCCGCCTATCAGAAAAAGGGCGGGAGAAGCCTTAGTAGAGACTTCTCTACACCTTCGAATTTGCAATTCGACATGATTATCACCTTAAGGCTTATTGGTAAAAAGGGGACTCAACCCCTGTGCTTAGATTTACAGTCTAATGCCTACTCAGCCATTTTACCTATGTTCGTAAATCGTTGACTCTTTTCAACTAACCATAAAGATATCGGAACCCTTTATTTACTATTCGGTGCCTGAGCAGGAATAGTAGGAACCGCCCTAAGCATTTTGATTCGAGCAGAACTAGGGCAACCAGGTACTCTTCTAGGCGATGATCAAATCTACAATGTCATCGTCACAGCTCACGCATTTGTTATAATTTTCTTCATAGTAATACCAATAATGATTGGTGGCTTCGGAAACTGACTTGTTCCACTAATGATTGGAGCCCCTGACATAGCATTTCCACGAATAAATAACATAAGCTTTTGACTTCTTCCTCCTTCATTTCTTCTCCTTCTAGCATCCTCTATAGTAGAAGCCGGAGCGGGAACAGGATGAACAGTATATCCACCTTTAGCAGGTAACTTAGCTCATGCTGGAGCATCAGTGGACTTAACCATTTTCTCCCTCCATCTAGCCGGAGTCTCATCCATTTTAGGAGCTATTAATTTTATTACTACCATTATTAATATAAAACCTCCTGCTATAACTCAATATCAAACACCTCTATTTGTATGATCAGTACTAATTACAGCTGTACTCTTACTCCTCTCACTACCAGTCTTAGCAGCAGGTATTACAATGCTTCTAACAGACCGTAACCTAAATACAACTTTCTTTGACCCTGCTGGAGGAGGGGATCCCATTCTCTATCAACACTTATTCTGATTCTTTGGCCACCCAGAAGTTTATATTCTTATCCTCCCAGGATTTGGAATTATCTCACACGTAGTCACCTATTACTCTGGAAAAAAAGAACCATTTGGGTATATAGGAATAGTGTGAGCTATAATATCTATTGGTTTCCTAGGATTTATTGTATGAGCACATCATATATTCACAGTAGGCTTAGATGTAGATACACGAGCTTACTTCACATCTGCTACTATAATTATCGCAATTCCAACAGGCGTAAAAGTATTTAGCTGACTTGCAACCCTGCATGGAGGTAATATTAAATGATCCCCCGCTATACTATGAGCCTTAGGCTTTATCTTTCTATTTACAGTTGGAGGGTTAACTGGCATTGTACTATCAAACTCATCCCTTGACATTGTTCTTCACGACACATATTATGTAGTAGCTCATTTCCACTATGTTCTATCTATAGGAGCAGTCTTTGCCATCATAGCAGGGTTTGTCCACTGATTCCCACTATTTTCAGGGTATACTCTAGATGACACATGAGCAAAAGCCCACTTCGCTGTTATATTTGTAGGAGTAAATTTAACATTCTTCCCTCAACACTTCTTAGGTCTTTCAGGAATACCTCGACGCTATTCTGACTACCCAGATGCCTACACCACATGAAATACAATCTCATCTATAGGATCATTTATTTCCCTAACAGCCGTTCTTATTATAATCTTCATAATCTGAGAAGCCTTTGCATCAAAACGAGAAGTATTATCAGTTTCCTACTCATCAACCAACCTAGAATGACTTCACGGATGCCCACCACCCTACCACACATTTGAAGAGCCTTCCTACGTAAAAGTTAAATAAGAAAGGAAGGAATCGAACCCCCTAGGACTGGTTTCAAGCCAATTTCATAGCCACTATGTCTTTCTCTATGAGATATTAGTAAAAATAATTACATAACTTTGTCAAAGTTAAGTTATAGATTTAAACCTATATATCTTATATGGCTTATCCTTTCCAACTAGGCTTACAAGACGCTACATCGCCCATCATAGAAGAACTAACAAACTTCCATGATCACACACTAATAATTGTTTTCCTTATCAGCACACTAGTACTCTACATCATCTCATTAATGCTAACAACAAAATTGACTCACACAAGCACAATAGACGCACAAGAAGTAGAGACGATCTGAACAATCCTTCCAGCCGTAATTCTTATCCTCATCGCTCTCCCTTCTCTTCGAATCTTATATATGATAGACGAAATTAATAACCCAGTACTAACAGTAAAAACAATAGGACACCAATGATATTGAAGCTATGAATACACCGACTATGAAGACCTAAGCTTTGACTCTTACATGATCCCAACCAGTGACCTAAAACCAGGCGAACTTCGCCTTCTAGAAGTAGACAATCGAGTGGTCTTACCAATAGAACTACCAATTCGTATATTAATCTCATCTGAAGATGTTTTACACTCATGAGCCGTGCCATCACTAGGACTAAAAACTGACGCAATCCCAGGCCGTTTAAACCAAGCTACAGTTACATCAAATCGCCCTGGCTTATTCTATGGCCAATGCTCTGAGATTTGCGGATCAAACCATAGCTTCATACCAATTGTTCTTGAAATAGTTCCCTTAAAATATTTTGAAAATTGATCAGCTTCAATAATTTAAAGCCATTGTGAAGCTTAGAGCGTTAACCTTTTAAGTTAAAATTAGAGACTATAAATCTCCACAATGATATGCCACAACTAGATACATCCACATGATTTATTACAATTGTATCATCAATAGCCACTTTATTCATTTTATTTCAATTAAAAATCTCTTCGCAAATCTTCCCGGCAGCTCCCTCACCAAAAGTTATATCCACAGAAAAAACAAAAAACCCTTGAGAATCAAAATGAACGAAAATCTATTTGCCTCTTTTATTACCCCAACAATAATAGGTCTCCCAATTGTTGTAACTATTATTATATTTCCATCAATCCTCTTTCCATCATCCGAACGTCTGATTAGCAACCGCCTTCACTCATTCCAACACTGACTAATTAAGCTAATCATCAAACAAATAATACTAATTCATACACCAAAAGGACGAACTTGAGCCCTAATAATTGTATCCTTAATTATATTTATTGGCTCCACAAACCTTCTAGGCCTTCTTCCCCATACATTCACCCCTACCACCCAACTATCCATAAACTTAAGCATAGCTATCCCACTATGAGCAGGAGCCGTAATCATAGGGTTTCGACATAAACTAAAAAACTCCTTAGCCCACTTCCTACCACAAGGTACACCCATCTCACTAATCCCTATATTGATCATTATCGAAACTATTAGCTTATTTATCCAACCGATAGCACTAGCAGTACGACTAACAGCCAACATTACTGCAGGTCACTTATTAATACACCTAATCGGGGGAGCTACCCTAGTACTCATAGACATTAGCCCACCAACGGCTACCATTACATTTATTATTCTCCTTCTACTTACAGTACTTGAATTTGCCGTAGCCTTAATCCAAGCCTACGTATTCACACTTCTAGTAAGCCTATACTTACACGATAATACATAATGACCCACCAAACTCATGCATATCATATAGTCAATCCAAGTCCTTGACCACTAACAGGAGCCCTTTCAGCTCTCCTTCTCACATCCGGTCTAGTAATATGATTTCACTACCATTCCTCTATTCTTCTATCATTAGGTCTGTTAGCAAACATCTTAACTATATATCAATGATGACGAGATATTATCCGTGAAGGAACATACCAAGGCCATCATACACCCATCGTACAAAAAGGACTCCGATACGGGATAGTCCTATTTATTGTATCCGAAATCTTCTTTTTTGCTGGATTCTTCTGAGCATTCTATCACTCCAGCTTAGCCCCTACGCACGATCTGGGCGGTTGCTGGCCTCCAACAGGAATCATCCCTCTCAATCCACTAGAAGTCCCCCTTCTAAATACATCAGTCCTCCTAGCATCAGGAGTTTCAATCACATGAGCACATCACAGCCTAATAGAAGGAAAACGAAACCATATAAACCAAGCCCTAACAATCACTATTCTCTTAGGACTATACTTTACTATCCTCCAAGCCTCAGAATACTTCGAAACATCATTTTCTATCTCAGATGGAGTCTATGGCTCAACATTTTTCATAGCAACAGGATTCCACGGCTTACATGTAATTATTGGCTCAACTTTCCTCATTGTGTGCCTCTTGCGACAACTAAAGTTCCACTTCACATCTAAACACCATTTCGGATTTGAAGCAGCAGCATGATATTGACACTTTGTAGACGTAGTCTGATTATTCCTATATGTTTCTATCTATTGATGAGGATCCTACTCCCTTAGTATAACTAATACAACTGACTTCCAATTAGTAAATTCTGGCAATACCCAGAAGAGAGTAATTAACCTATTCATTATTATTACAATTAACATTACACTGTCCCTTGTCCTCGTCTCAGTCGCATTCTGACTCCCCCAAATAAATCTTTACTCCGAAAAAGCAAACCCATATGAATGCGGATTTGACCCGACAAGCTCTGCACGTCTCCCCTTTTCAATAAAATTCTTTCTAGTAGCCATTACATTTTTATTATTTGACTTAGAAATTGCCTTACTACTCCCACTTCCCTGAGCAATTCAAACAATCAATATCCCTACAATAATTGCAACAGCCTTTATTCTAGTCACGATCCTAGCCCTTGGCCTCAGCTATGAATGAACACAAAAAGGATTAGAATGAACGGAATAGCTGGTAATTAGTTTAAACAAAATTAATGATTTCGACTCATTAGATTATGATAATAATCATAATTACCAACAATGACATCTGCCTTCTTTAATTTAACTCTAGGATTCACTCTATCCCTCCTAGGCACTCTCGTATTCCGCTCTCACCTAATATCTACCCTCCTATGCTTAGAAGGGATAATATTGTCCCTATTTATTATAACTTCAATATCCACATTAAACTCTAATTCCATAATTTCTATACCTATCCCAATCACCATCTTAGTATTTGCAGCTTGTGAGGCAGCAGTAGGTCTAGCCCTACTAGTAAAAGTATCTAACACATACGGGACTGACTATGTACAAAACCTAAACCTCTTACAATGCTAAAAATTATCTTCCCATCACTTATGCTTCTTCCATTAACATGACTTTCAGCCAACAAAAAAATCTGAACTAACGTAACCTCATATAGTTTTTTAGTAAGTCTGCTAAGCCTGTCCCTATTATGACAAAATAACGAAAACTACTTAAACTTCTCAATCACATTTTCCTCTGACCCTTTATCTGCACCACTAATTATTCTAACTACCTGACTACTCCCATTAATAATCTTAGCTAGCCAAAACCACATAAAAAAAGAAAATTTCATTCACCAAAAACTTTATATCTCTATGCTTATCAGCCTTCAAATCTTACTCATCATAACTTTCTCCGCAACTGAACTTATTCTATTTTACATTCTATTTGAAGCCACCCTAATCCCCACCTTGATCATCATTACTCGATGAGGGAACCAAACAGAACGCCTAAACGCAGGAATTTACTTCCTATTCTACACATTAGTTGGCTCCATCCCCCTCTTAATTGCCCTCATTTCCATCCAAAACTCAATAGGAACCCTCAATTTTTTAATCCTTTCCCTCACAACACACCCCCTAGACTCAACATGATCCAATAATATCCTATGACTAGCGTGCATAATAGCATTTCTTATCAAAATACCACTATACGGAGTCCACTTGTGACTACCAAAAGCCCATGTAGAAGCCCCAATTGCAGGCTCCATAATCCTAGCAGCTATCCTCTTAAAACTAGGAGGCTATGGCATAATACGAATTTCAATTATCTTAGATCCCCTAACAAAAAGCATAGCCTATCCATTTATTATGCTTTCATTATGAGGTATAATTATAACTAGCTCGATCTGCCTTCGCCAAACAGACCTAAAATCATTAATCGCATATTCATCCGTAAGCCACATAGCCTTAGTTATTGCAGCTATTATAATTCAAACACCATGAAGTTTTATAGGAGCTACCATGCTAATAATCGCACACGGTTTGACCTCCTCACTTCTATTCTGCCTAGCAAACACAAATTACGAACGAATCCATAGTCGAACCATAATTATAGCCCGAGGCCTACAAATAATTTTTCCACTAATAGCTACATGATGACTTCTAGCAAGTTTAGCCAATTTAGCCTTACCACCACTAATTAATCTTATAGGTGAACTCTTTATCGTAATAGCTACATTCTCCTGATCCAACCCCTCTATCCTTCTTACAGCAGTAAACATTATCATCACAGCAATATATACAATATATATAATTATCATAACTCAACGAGGCAAACTAACTAACCATATAAATAACCTCCAACCCTCCCACACACGAGAACTCACACTCATGACCCTCCATATCATCCCACTTATCCTCCTCACTGTCAACCCAAAACTCATTACAGGCCTGACACTATGTAAATATAGTTTACAAAAAACATTAGACTGTGAATCTAACAACAGGAAATTAAATTCCTTATTTACCAAGAAAGCATGCAAGAACTGCTAATTCATGCCCCCATACTTAAAACTATGGCTTTCTTACTTTTATAGGATAGAAGTAATCCATTGGTCTTAGGAACCAAAAACCTTGGTGCAACTCCAAATAAAAGTAATTAACATAATAACATCCTCAATTCTCGTGATTCTTATCCTATTAACAATACCCATTATCATCTCCATAACAAACCTAGTCAAACTCATTAACTTCCCTTCCTACGCCACTTCAACTATCAAAACTTCATTCTTCCTAAGTCTTCTACCCTTACTACTATTCTTCCGCCACAACACAGAATATATAATTACTAGCTGACATTGAATTACAATTAACTCTGTAAAACTCACAATAAGCTTCAAAATTGACTATTTTTCAATCTTATTCCTATCCGTAGCTTTATTTGTAACTTGATCCATTATACAATTTTCCTCATGATACATACACTCCGACCCTCACATTAACCGTTTTATCAAGTATCTTATATTATTCCTAATCACTATACTAATTCTAACTACAGCTAATAATTTATTCCAACTATTCATCGGATGAGAGGGAGTAGGAATTATATCCTTCCTACTCATTGGGTGATGATACGGCCGTGCAGACGCCAACACAGCAGCCCTCCAAGCAATTCTATATAATCGAATCGGAGACATTGGATTTATTTTAGCCATAACTTGATTCTGCCTAAACATAAACTCCTGAGAACTTCAACAAATCTTCCTAACTAAAAGTAATGACTTAGTCCCCCTCACAGGACTCCTAATTGCAGCCACAGGAAAATCAGCCCAATTCGGCCTCCACCCCTGACTGCCATCAGCTATAGAAGGACCAACCCCCGTTTCCGCTCTATTACATTCAAGCACCATAGTCGTCGCAGGCATCTTCCTAATAATCCGATTTCATCCACTAACTTCAAATAATAGCACTATCCTAACAGCCATACTATGCCTAGGAGCCCTCACTACACTATTTACAGCAATCTGTGCTCTCACTCAAAACGACATCAAAAAAATTGTAGCTTTTTCTACATCCAGCCAACTAGGCCTGATAATAGTAACCCTAGGCATTAACCAACCTTATCTAGCTTTTCTCCATATCTGTACCCATGCATTCTTTAAAGCCATACTATTCTTATGTTCAGGGTCTATCATTCACAGCCTAAATGATGAACAAGACATCCGAAAGATAGGTAATATAATAAAAGCAATACCATTCACATCATCCTGTTTCATTATTGGCAGCCTAGCCCTAACCGGCATACCATTCCTCACAGGCTTTTACTCAAAAGATCTTATCATTGAATCTATCAACACGTGTAATACCAACGCCTGAGCCCTTATAATCACTCTAATCGCCACATCTATAACTGCTATATACAGCATACGCATTATCTACTTCGTCACCATAACAAAACCACGTTACTCCCCACTAATTATTATAAACGAAAATAACCCAGACCTCATTAACCCTATCAAACGGCTAGCCCTAGGAAGCATTTTCGCTGGCTTCCTCATCTCACTTAACATCCCCCCAACTAATATTCCTGTACTTACAATACCCTGATATATTAAAATAACAGCCCTACTCATTACAATTATAGGATTCGCCATTGCCTTAGAACTTAACAACTTAACACTAAATTTCTCTATAAAAACAACATCAAAACCCTCATCATTCTCAACTTCCTTAGGATATTTCCCATCAATTATCCACCGAATTCTTCCCCAAAAAACCTTAAATGCAAGTTATAAAATATCTTCCAACCTCCTAGACCTAATCTGGCTAGAAAAATCAATCCCAAAATCAACTTCAATTACACATGCCTACCTATCCAAAATAATAACTAACCAAAAAGGATTAGTTAAATTATACTTCCTATCTTTCCTAATTACAATCGCACTAATCTTTATCCTTTATATTCTTAGTCCCGAGTGATTTCAATAATAATAAAAATTCCAGCAAATAAAGACCATCCCGCTACCACCATTATCCAAGTCGCACAACTATACATAGCTGCAACCCCAACCCCACCCTCTAACATTACTCCAATGTCATCCATCTCATACATCAATCAATCACCTAATCCATCAAAATCAACTAACTCAACTTCATCATAAAAACTTAATAAATAAAATATTACTAGTTCTATGAAAAACCCTAAAATCAAAAAACCAAAAATCAATCAATTAGAACCCCAAGTCTCCGGATACTCTTCAGTAGCCATAGCAGTCGTATAACCAAATACAACAAGTATGCCACCCAAATAAATTAAAAATACTATTAAACCTAAAAAAGATCCACCAAAACCTAAAACCATTACACACCCGATACAACCACTAATAATTAAGCCCAGACCCCCATAAATTGGAGAAGGCTTTAATGCCAACCCCAGACAACCAGTCAAAAATAATGTACTTAAAATAAACATATAATTTGTCATTATTTCTACACAGCACTTAACTGTGACTAATGACATGAAAAATCATCGTTGTAATTCAACTATAGAAACATACAATGACAAACATCCGAAAAACCCACCCTCTGCTTAAAATTATTAATCACTCCTTCATTGACCTCCCTACTCCATCCAACATCTCATCATGATGAAACTTTGGCTCTCTCCTAGGCGTCTGCCTTGTAGTACAAATCATTACAGGACTATTTCTAGCAATACATTATACATCCGATACAATAACAGCATTTTCATCAGTCACCCATATCTGCCGAGATGTAAATTATGGCTGACTTATTCGATATCTACATGCAAACGGAGCTTCCATATTTTTCATCTGCTTATTCCTTCACGTAGGACGAGGCATGTACTATGGATCCTACACCTTTATAGAAACATGAAACATCGGAGTAGCCCTATTATTTGCAGTCATAGCAACCGCATTCATAGGCTATGTCCTCCCATGAGGACAAATATCCTTCTGAGGCGCTACAGTAATCACAAACCTTCTTTCAGCCATCCCATACATCGGAACTGCCCTAGTAGAATGAATCTGAGGAGGCTTCTCAGTAGATAAAGCAACCTTAACACGTTTTTTCGCATTCCATTTCATCCTCCCTTTTATCATCGCAGCCCTTGTAATTGTTCACCTTTTATTCCTTCATGAAACAGGATCAAATAACCCCACTGGACTAAACTCCGATGCAGACAAAATCCCCTTCCACCCATACTATACAATCAAAGACCTCCTAGGAGTCTTTATTCTTCTTATACTTCTTATAACCTTAGTCTTGTTCTTCCCAGACCTCTTAGGAGATCCAGACAACTACACACCCGCTAACCCCTTAAACACCCCACCCCACATTAAACCAGAATGATACTTCCTTTTCGCCTATGCCATCCTACGCTCTATTCCAAATAAACTAGGAGGAGTAGTAGCTCTAGTTCTATCAATTCTAATCTTAGCCTTCCTTCCATTCCTACACACCTCAAAACAACGTACCCTCACTTTCCGCCCAATTACCCAAACTCTCTACTGAATCCTAGTAGCTAATCTCTTTATTCTAACATGAATTGGGGGCCAACCAGTTGAACACCCATTTATCATTATTGGCCAACTAGCCTCAATCAGCTACTTCTCAATCATTCTTATCCTAATACCAATCTCAGGAATCATCGAAGACAAAATACTAAAATGAAACCTATGTCCTGATAGTATAACAATTACCTTGGTCTTGTAAACCAAAAATGAAGAATTAATCTTCTCAGGACATCAAGAAGAAGGAACTCTCTCCCCACCATCAACACCCAAAGCTGATATTCTACTTAAACTACTTCTTGAACGTACATAAAATTATCTAGCACATTAGAACATTAATGTATATCGTACATTAAATTACTTACCCCTAGCATATAAGCAAGTAATTACTATCCATGAAATACAACATAACACTTCAATCTAACTTACAAAGTTTTTACTCATGCCTATTATCAAATACATTAACATAATGACTCCCAGACATATCTGTGTTATCAGACATACACCATCCAAGTCATAAACCTTTCTCTTCCATATGACTATCCCCGATATCCATTTGGTCTCTATTTCTACCATCCTCCGTGAAACCAACAACCCGCCCACTAGTCCCCCTCTTCTCGCTCCGGGCCCATACCACTTGGGGGTGACTAAACTGAAACTTTACCAGGCATCTGGTTCTTACTTCAGGGCCATTAACTGCTTCATCGTCCATACGTTCCCCTTAAATAAGACATCTCGATGGTAACGGGTCTAATCAGCCCATGACCAACATAACTGTGGTGTCAGACATTTGGTATTTTTTTATTTTCGGCAGCCTTCATCAACATAGCCGTCAAGGCATGAAAGGTCAGCACATCACCCAGGCGAACT